GCAGGCTGCTTCAAAAGTCCCGGGCTAGCTAGCGCACTACGGCTGATGACTACACTACACGTGACGGGACTACATGAAACTTCAGTGTTGCGGCTCGCCCATATTTATCATGTAGGCTTGTAGTGATAGGCCTTGACGGAACTAGATGAGACTGAGTTTGCTTGTTCTGGCCCCCTTACTGTTAGGTAGGGGCGCAGGAGCGCGCTGGAGTTTTCTACGCAGGCTCTTGTTGACCTCATGTGATCAACTGTGGAGGCTAGAGAATAGAAGCCATCTTGAGAAGGGGTAAAAATGATGTCGTCATCTTCCTCTTGGCGGATTTTGATCCCCTCTAATTGTGCCCATGGGTCTGCCATGGTTTGGGATATAGCAGTCGGAATGGACCAAGCCCCATTATCAATAATTGCAGCAACTTTAGCATTAAGATGCAGCGTAGAGTCGTATCTTAGCTCTTGGTGAAAAGATTCAATCAGAATTCCGGCTGGATGCCATGGATCTTTCCAAAACAAGGTATTTTCGCCATTCCCAATAGCATTAAGCACGTACTCCTTAGCCTTCTCTCTGGATTTGAGGATCTTACGCCAAGCCCAAGAACAGTCCTGGGGCACTTTCATTGTCCAGAAACTCTTGTTCTTAATGAGGTTCTTGTATACCCAAGCTACCCACAAGGAATCCTTCCTCGAAGCAATGGCCCACGTGTGACGCATTATGGCTGCCTTGTTCCACACCTCCAAACTTCTAATGCCCAAGCCTCCTCGTCTTTAGGGAAACAAAATTTCATCCATTTGATAGGAGGACGGTTCTTGAGAAGGGCAGGACCACCTCAAAGGAATTAACTGCATATGCCTTCCAAAGCTATAATGACCTTTTTTTGGGGGGAGAATGAATATATTTGACCAAAAAACATGTAAGCTGTTAAGCACCGATTTCACTAACTTCAGTCTTCCCGCGTAGGATAGGAATCTTCCTTTCCAGGACTGAATACGGAGAGTTATTTTTTCAATTAGCGGCTGACAATCTGAAGCAGACAGCTTGGTTTTTATCAGAGGCGCGTTTAGCCCTGACGGAACGGAACCTGAATCAAAGAAGGGTAGGCTGCCTTCTTGGAACCCTAGAATATCAAGACTCCTTGTCTGTATCTTCAACCCCAGCAAAGAAGACTTTTGATTCCCCAAGATTAGCTTCGAGCCCTGTGATCTCATAAAATGGATTGAGACAATCTCCCAAAGAAGAAGCAGATACAATATCATCCCCAAAGAACACAAGCAAATCATCAGCAAAGGCTAAATGAGTGACTTGAGGACTGATGCATCTAGGATGAAGAGCAAAAAAAAGGCCTTCCTGAACTTTACTTCTCAAAAGACTGCCCAGAACCTCCATGACTAGGACAAAGAAATACGGAGACATTGGGTCTCCTTGCCTGATGCCTCTATGGCCATCAAAGTATCCCTCAAGAGCACCATTAACTGAGTTAGAGTACTTTGTAGTTCTCAGGCATGTGAAGATCCAATCAATCAACTTAGAAGGAAAGTTGAGCAACTTTAGAGCACCAATAATAGCTTCCCATCTCACCATGTCATAAGCTTTCCGGATGTCAAGATTGGCTGTGCATCTTGGCGGCCCTCTGTCTCTGTGGTAGTACCTCAGTAACTCATGCGAAAGGAGGGCGTAGCAAGTGCCTATGCTTCTTCCACTAACAAAGGCTGATTGGTTATTACTAACAACAAGGTGAATCACACTTTTTATCCTGTTAGTGATAATCTTAGAGATGCACTCGTAGATGACATTACAGCATGAAATGGGTCTATAATCATTTAGGCATGAGGGGTTGCTTACCTTTGGCACCAGGGTGATAGCAGTAGCATTAACTTAAGAGAGCATCTTGTTGGCTTTTAAAAAGTGAGAGACTGCTGCCATGAAATCAGCACCAACTATATCCCAAGTTTTCTTGAAAAAGAGGGCTGTGTATCCATCCGGGCCAGGGGCTTTATTATCATGCAACGAGAATAAGGCATCCTTTATCTTATCTCAAGATTAGAAACATCTCTAATAAAATCCGCATGAGAGCTGTCTTCAAGGCGATGGTGAAAATGGATGGCATTGAGGCAGGATTGAATGCTTGTCTATGGCTGGTTCCCATGAGATTCTTGAAATGATCAACAACTTCCTTTGATATCATCTCCTCATTTTTCATTTTTTTGTGTTGCTTGCAATAAAAAAGATATTTTCTTTCTTCTAGCAATCATAGATTGATGAAAAAAGGCACTATTGCAGTCCCCAGAAGCCAATGGATTCTAGATTTCTGCCGAAGGAAAGCTTCCTCTTGTCTAGCTAATGTTGAGTATTCACGGATGGCCGTCTGCTCTTGCTCTATTAACACCGGTTGGAGTGCTCTGGAGCCTGCTTTGAATAGATTCTAGATTGGCCTTGGCAGCCTCCACCCTTCCTTGGATGTTGCTAAATCTTTGGTTATTCCACTCCTTGAGCTCAACTTTCAGCTTTTTAAAATTAATGACCCATTTTTACTTTACATAGGATTACCCCTTATTTCAGTGCTCCAAACTCTTCTAACAATGTCCAAAAAATCAGGTTCATCTGTCCAAAAGTTGTAGAACTAAAATGGCTTCCTCCCTCTAGGATCATTCTTGAAGATGGTCACCACCATTGGGCTATGGTCTGAAATTCCAGCAGGCAAGAATTCAGCTTCGGAATCAGTAAATTGAGCAAGCCATGCGTGAGCTGGGTTAACTAAGACTCTGTCCAACTTCGAAGTAATGCCTCTGACTCCCCCACTTCTGTTGCTCCAAGTAAACCTGCAACCTTTTAATTTAAGGTCACATAAGTTAGCCTCTTGAAAGCTTTCAATCACATTGGCAGTCGCTCTAGGATGAACATTCTTCCCCCCAACTTTCTCATGGCTGGCTAACACTGTGTTGAAGTCGCCTAAGATGATCCAAGGGTTGTCAAACAGTTTAGAGAAAGAAGTAATATCCGCCCAAAGTAAATTCCTTTCATTATATATTAGAAGCATAAATGAAAGAGAGCAAGATACGGCTCAGCCCTATAAGATAAGAAAGAACATGACTACACTACATCTGACGGATTTCATGGTCACGGTCCTTTAATGAAATAGGCCCCTCTCACTACAAGCCGGAATCAAAACGGAAGTGCGGATTAATAGGCCCCTCTCACTACAAGCCTACATTGAACCTAAGTGTGCGCTAGCTAGCCCTGGAGTTTTTCAGCTGGGATAGTCATCGCGTCAGAGAGACGGAACTTTACTTCACTGAACCGGTACTACTATTTGTTTGTCGTCTCCTACAACTTGTTTTCGTCCTTCGCTCGTCATGTAGGAGACGAAGTCACTTAGTTCCGTTAGGAATTCAGGAGACGAAACGCAAAGTAAAGTTCCCTAACCCTAGCGAAGCGGTATCCGGGGCTCCGTAGATACCTACCGGCGAATCCGTGCTTCCTTCAAATAAAGGAAGGAGGGTTCCGGGTCGAAACCCGCCTGGCGGGTGAGTTGTTTACGGAACTGTACTGATTACGTGACTCGACTTTGAAGAGGACGAGCTCCCGGGAGCCTTCAAAGTAGTGTTGAAGCGGGGACAGGATACCTGCAGTCTTCAGTAGCCAAAGACCAATTCCTTATTTATACCCAACCCTCTCGTGCTTATTACTTGACTGCCGGCTAGCTCTAAAAAAGTACTCCACTTCTCTCTCTAGCGTCTTCCGGCGGAAAGAAAGCCGTTCCTTAGAGTCCGTTCCGTCGGTATTAGATTAGATGTTTGTAGAACCTCCTGAACGTTCAGGAGGTTCCTCCCACGTAGTTCAGTAGAGCTCCGTGACCCTTAACCAATAGAAAAAAGCTGTCGGTAACCGTCCGTGAGTTACCTAGTTGAAAGGACCGCTCCGGGAGCCTACGCTCGTCAGCCTACAAAAGATCCTAGATATTGGGATAAGTGATAGGAATATGCGCTCCGGGAGCCTTCACTCGTCAACCTAAAAACAGAGGAGTTCCCTCACTACGAAAGGTGTCCCGTGGATGGACGAGTTCCTAAACTACGAAAGATATGGAGCGGATGAACTGCTATGAGTTCCGGAGCAACAAAAGTGTGGAGTGGATGGTGTTGTTCATTCTGGAACAAACAACTAAATCCGGAACAACAAAAGGCATGAAATGGATGGTGTTGTTCCTGTGAGCCCTTTTAGCCGGAACTCTACTCGTCTGCTTGCCCCTTTGAGTATAGTAGTAGTAGTACGTTCCTACCGTGGAGCCGAAGGCTCGCAGGCAGACGAGGAGCGAAGGCCCTTTTAGACGCCCCGGGTTTGCTCGTCTTTAAGTAAAGTTCAGTTTACTAAACTCGATTTCACAGCGACCTTCCTGGTAGTGCCCAGTCGAATCTCTTAATAGCAGCATCTATGAGAATCCTCAAGCATTTCGCGCTCCTTACCATAGAAGTCTTTCTTTATTCGGACACCCGCCGAAAGATAGATAACCTGGAAAATCGAAGGAATGATTGGATTTAGAATTCGTATCTAGAGATAGATCCTATCCGACCGATTGAGACCACAAGTTCAAATGACATTGCCAAAAAGAAACTGGCAAGGTGCCCATTTCTTCATCAAAAGACGAATGAGTACCCTTTCCTTTGCCTTTGAAGCCAAAATGGATTGTTTTTCCTTTCTACCTTACATAATGAATGAAGGCAAGGAACTTGAGCAACCAACCATAGGGTTTTGTGCGTGCGGCGAATCATTACGAAGCGTCCAAGAGAAGATGTTCTATTTTTCCATTTCCATAAGTAGGATAGGAGGAGGAGGAATGTGTTCGCTCAAGAAAGGCGGCTGCAAAGAAAGGTTATCGACCGTAAATGAATAATAGGAAAGGCAGGATTGTTTACGGGGGATAAAACGGATTCTAATATTCCAATTCCGATGCTCGTGGAGAAAGAATCAATGAAAAGAAGGAGCATCTCGTATCCAGCGCCGAAGGCTTT